AAATTCCGATCTTGATCTTGCTAAGGATCCCGATATGGATCCTTTAAATAGAAACTTTAATGAACAGAAAATAGAAACTTTAATTTTAATGAACAGAGTCGACAAAATAATCTATTTTTTATTGTAAAAAATAGATTATAAATCGATTTGATAATAATGCAAGGATTACCAGTAATCCGTCTTGCTAAAGTGATATCCATATAGATATCAATATATCACTTGTGACTTTCTTTATTACAAAACACCAATTTGAATCTAAAATTGAAATGATTAAAATGAAATCATAAGAAGGAATATGTAAGCTACCCACTTGATTTCCATGGGATTGTAGTTCAATTGGTCAGAGCACCGCCCTGTCAAGGCGGAAGCTGCGGGTTCGAGCCCCGTCAGTCCCGGCGGATTAAATAAAAAAAAAGACATAAACTCACCTTTTTGTTTCTGGGCAGGGGGAGCAAAATGGTTTCGTTTATCTTTTTGTTTTATTTTTTTCATCAAGCAAAAGAAAGGGGTATTTCCATTATTTTAACTAGCACCAATTGATGGTAGAGAGACATATGTAAATTAGTATAATTATAATTATTGAGAGCATTCAACACTTCAAGAAAGAGATACTGTATGGGGTTTCTGCTTTTTGTCAATTAATCTCCCATTAACTCGTGTAGGAAAATGGAATAGGATAGCGTATAATACGTTTGCCAAGAGTACCTATATATACTATGAAGTCAAGGAATTGAAAATAGTTCGAATCCAACCAAGGAAAGAGGATATTTTAAAAATAAAGATAAAATTAGTCTTCCCTAATGAATATGCTCTTTTTAAAGATTAGAGTCGATATCGAAGAAAAAACTCGTAAGAAAATTTAAATAGTTCATTTTTTTGGAATATTTTAGTTTTTTTATTTCAAATTGAACTTCGTACTTGTTTTCTCTATTTGATTTCTATTGTTTATTTAAGGTTCCTTATAAACTCTTTTTGTAAACAATCGAAGTAGAAAAGGTTCTTTATGATACTTCATCAGATGATTGTACAAGGAAAGTAAAGTACTAGGTTGTAGAAAAGAAAGCGGGGAAAAAGAATAATAAATAAATATTTTTTGATTGGATCAGGAATCTCATTATGTATTCGGTGTGGATAAAAGATCTTCCTATGTTATACTATTAAATTCTTGACGATGAATCGATTTTATAGCTCCGATATTGTTATTCATGATATTTCTTTCATTCGATATCATCGAAATCTAATTCATCTGAGTGAGTTTACAAGCCAAAGATTTCTCATCTCTATGGGATTAAATCCCGAGATATTCTAAAAATAAAAAATAAACTATTAAATTATGGAAGTCAATATTCTTGCATTTATTGCTACTGCACTCTTCATTCTCGTTCCTACTGCTTTTTTGCTTATAATTTACGTAAAAACGGTTAGTCAAAATAATTAATTTGAATAAAATTTTACTATCAATGAAAACAATGAAAAAAAAATTTTGAAATTTCTCGTCTTAAATGAAAGGAATGCCTTAGACTCAGTAGTAGTAGTATCCTAAGGGGCCCGCTAGTATGGTAGAAAGAGATCTCTTTCTACCATACTAGCTATTATGGTTATTGTAATGTATAAAGATACAAGTGAAATATCTTAATATACCGGAATCCACCTATATCTCTCTTTTTCTTTATAAATGTCAATATAAATTAAATAGAATATGAAATGTATGTAACATACTTTCTCAATTTAATTTGTTTGTTTGATCTATTTAATACAGATAATGCGAATTCGATAGAAACTTCTTCAGATTTCGAAAAGACCCCATGAATGGTTAATGGTGTAAATCCTGATATAAAACTAGAAAATGAGTCACTAAAACAAAACATAAATCCAATTTCTAAAAAGGATATGAAAAAAAAATTGCCGACCGGTCTAGAAAACTAAAACAATTGATACAGGTTGATAGAGTTTCATTATTACCGCAATTAGGAGTACTTCTAGAGTCCACTTCTTCCCCACACTACGAGAGAGAGGGAAAATGTAAAAACTACCATTAAACCAGCCCATGCGAGACTTACTATATCCATGTGAATTCTGTCCCCTATTTCTATGAATATGAAGAAACTATTCCATTATTGTTCACTAATATATAGTGAAATCACTGGTGCAGAGTCAAAAAAAGGGAGAGGTATTTGATCACCATTGATGAACTACTCCAAAAAATCCACTTATCTTATTCTTATAATGAGTTATTCTTATTATAGAATTTCTAGTAGAATCGACAAGATGGAAACACAAGTAAACAGACACTTTTTGAAGTATCGAAGGAATCTGACTTATATGTGGAAAGAATAATACTTTTTCTTTCTTTTATCGTTTTTTATTTTTTTTTTTTATCGTTTTTTAGTTTTTGAAGTAAAACGAAAGGCAATTCTTCATCTAATCTAATATTGATTGAATGTCTGAGCATTCCGAGACTTTCATGAGTCTGTATCCAAAGTATCTTAGGTCCTTTCCA